AAATGATATGGAAATTCCGGAGAGGGTTGAAAATAAAGTCATAAACGGCTGTGTTTGATTTGGGGCAAAATGCATTTGAAAATCGAGATTTCAGAAAAAAAAGTAATTTTTTGGTAAGTCAAAAGTTTATCCGTATTTTTTATAATATTCTCTTTTACGTTAAAAAAAAATATTAAATGGTTTTAATAAAAATAACTTCTTATAGGATTTCGGGTTTGTAATTTTAGTATAGAAAAGTGGTATTGATTTTGGTGAAAATTAAAAAAACAGGTAAAAAAAATGAGGGAACAACGGGATTTCTTTAGTAAAAAATAATGGAATTTTCTGCATTACGAAATAATATGTCTAACAAGCATTAAGGAATGTATCCATATAGGGAAGATGCTAGACCAAGAATATAGCTCCACCTGGACTAAGGACCTACCCCGGAGAGGGGTGACGGTAACGGGCATATATGGGTGTCAGGTGAAAGGTACCTTAAAAAAAGCCAACCAGGGGTGGAACAGGCATACGTGATAAGAACATGAGGTGAAATGTACCAATATAAAGGGTGCGACCAAAGGCCTTGGAAAGAGCAAGTAAGGCGGGGTGGTTCCGGACCATTGAGATGCCCTTGAAGGTGTAACCAGCGGCCTTGGAAAGGACATAAACGGGAGGAGTTACAGGATATGGACGTGAAAAGCGGGACTGTATGCCTGAGGTGAAAGGATAGAGGATTTCACGGGAAGGGTTAAATCATGGGACACCGGTTTGATATGGATAGCCATGGTTACTAATAATAGACAACCTCTGTTAAATGGAACGACCAGGAAATGAGATGGAGAATAATATGTTAATGAGCCAGTTTTATATATAAATAATTAAAGTCATATTCTAGTTTATTAGGCGTGAGGCAAAACGATTAATGTATTATTATACATAGCGATATGAGGACCATATATGTAAAGAGTACATATATAGGCCGATTTTGGGATTAAATTTATGGGGGGGGTAGGGGGGGGGTCCTAGGAGAGTTATTTTTTATGGTTTTATTCAGAGAGTAGTTTAAATAGTAAAATACTGGCTTGCTGCTCTAAGGGGGTCCCAGCTTTGGTTTACAAGAACAATGCTTTATGGTTTAAGCTATTAGAGCAGGTAAAGTTTGAGATCTTATTTTCTGTTATACCGAATAAGGGATTGATCATGAAGAATGTGAAGTATATGATTGAGGCTAGTTGGCCGATTTCTGTGAATGGGGGTTCAACTGGTTTAGTGGCGGCTCAGGTAATGATAATAAATGTAGTTGTGAAGGTTCAGAATATAAGTTGTATAAAGGGTCGAAATGTTATAGATCGAACATAAGAGGTGTGAGTAAATGGGGTTGTGAAAAGGATGGCGATGGATATGATTAAAGCGAGGGCTCCGCCTAGTTTATTTGGGATAGATCGAAGGATGCCGTAGGCGAATAGAAAGTATCACTCAGGTTTAATGTGCTGGGGTGTGACTAGTGGGTTGGCTTTTGAGAAGTTTTCTGGATCGTTAAAAGTATTAGGAAAAAAGGATATAATTATAAATAGTAAGGCAATTATTGTTGTTAGTATGAGAATGTCTTTATATGAGTGATATGGATGAAATGGGATTTTGTCAATGTCTGAGTTTGTTCCTAAGGGGTTGCTTGAACCTTCGCTATGTAGTAGGAGGATGTGAATTGAGGATAAGGAGATGATAGTGAATGGAAGGATGAAATGTAGGGCGAAGAAACGGGTTAGTGTAGGGTCGTTGATTGAGAAGCCTCCTCATAGTCATGTGGTGAGGGTTGTTCCTAGGTAAGGGATGGCGGTTAAGAGGTTTGTAATTACTGTTGCTGCCCAGAAGGATATTTGTCCTCATGGTAGTACATAGCCAAAGAAGGCTGTGGCTATTAAGATGATTAAAAGGGTTGTGCCTGAGAGTCATACTTCTTTGTTAAGATAGGAGCCGTAGTAGAGCCCTCGTGCAATGTGGATGTAGATGCAAATAAAGAATATAGATGCGCCAATAGCATGCGTGTTTTGTATGATTCAGCCGTATGGTACGTCTCGAGAAATGTGGATGATAGATGAGAAGGCTAGGTTGATGTTGGCTGTATAGTGGATTGCTAGGAAGAAGCCGGTTAAAATTTGGATTATTGAGCAAGAGAGGAGTATTGATCCAAAATTTCATCAAGTTGAGATATTGGATCCGACAGGGAGAAGATTAAATAGTATAAGTATATGTTGGTGTGACATGTTTTTGTAGTTGATGTACAACGGTGGTTTTTCGGGCCGCAGGACTCTAAGAGAGTAGAAACTATGTTTTTGGTAGAGTACCTGCTTTATTTAGTTTTGACTTTATTGTTTTTTGGTGTTGTGGTTTTAAGTTTTTCTGTTGTACCTCATCAGGGGGTTATTTCTTTAATAGGGGTTTCCTTTTTTTGTTGTATTACTATGGTTGTGATGGGTTGTACTTATGCGGCTGTGGTGATATATATTGTATATTTGGGGGGATTAGTTGTAGTTTTTGGTTATTGTGTGAGTGTGGAAAAGGGGGAAGAGGTTGCACGGGTTAGTGGGTTTTGATATTTTTTTGTGTTTATGGGTGTTGTAGTAGTTGTATGTGTATTAATATTAATTTTGGGTGGTGGTGGTCAGGGTTTATTGTTTTATCTTGGGTGGGAAGACTGAGTGTGTTTGGAGGTAAATGGTTATAGTGTTTTTTATAATGAAGGTGGGGTTGGGTTGGTAGTGTGTGCTTGAGGTTTGATTGTAGCTTTGTTTTCTGTTTTAGTGATTTTGAGTTGGTCCCGTTTGGGTGGGCTCCGACCTTTTAGATCGGAGCAAGGGTAATGGAGATAAATAGGGTGAAGGTGAAGGTAGTTATATAGTTTTTGATTATATTTTTTTGTTGTGTTGAGAGTAGGACTAGGTGGGTAAATGTCTTTGATAGGCCTTTTGGGCCGTAGTTTTCTAGGGTTCATAGGTCTATAAGTTCTGTTGAGATTTGTTGACTTGATTTTAGTATATTTATTGTTATGGTTCGATGTGGGACGTTAAAGAATGCTAGTTGATTAAAGAAAAGATTAAGGATTTGTGGGTTTTGGGGGGGAAGGGATGAAGTAATTTGTTTGAGGTCTTTTGATAGGATAATCCCTAGGATTGTTATGGTTAGGGCTATAAGTTTTACTATTTTTGGTATTGTTCCCATAGGGGTAGTTTGTAGGGTTGATAGTTTAGTAATGTTACCGATAATGATGGATGCGAGAGTAAGACGTATTAAGGGGAAGATAATGTTTTTGGTTTCTTTATGGGGGGGTATATTGGTGTGTGATGGTCCTGTTAGGATGAGTAGAATGATTCGTATACTATAAAAGGCGGATAGGGTTGTTGCAATAAGTGTGATTAATAGGGCTCATAAATTGACATGTGAGTTAGTTATGGTTTCGATAATTGTGTCTTTTGAGTAGAAACCTGAGAGGAAGGGTATGCCTATTAGTGATAGGCTAGCGATGATAGTGAAAGAAGAGGTTACTGGTATGGTTTTTAGTAGGTTGCCTATTATTCGGAGGTCTTGTTCATTATTTAGGTTATGAATGAAAGAGCCTGAACATAGGAATAGAAGTGCTTTAAAAAATGAGTGTATGGTTATATGAAGAAAGGCAAGAAGTGGTTGATCTAATCCAATTATAGTTATTATTAGGCCTAACTGACTTGTGGTTGATAGTGCAATGATTTTTTTGATATCATGTTGTGTGATTGCCGCAGCTGCGGCAAACATGGTTGTTGTTGCTCCAATGGTTAAACACAATGTTTTTATAGTGTGGCTATTATTAATAATGGGGTAAAGTCGGATTAATAGAAATACCCCTGCTACAACCATGGTGCTAGAGTGGAGGAGGGCTGATACTGGGGTAGGTCCTTCTATTGCTGTTGGTAGTCATGGATGAAGGGTGAATTGTGCGGATTTTCCTATTGCTGCTGCTAATAAGCCTAATATTGGGATAAGGTTGGTTGCTTCGTATTGGATTAGCAGCTCTTGTATGTTTATTGAGGAGAAGGTAATAAGTCAGGTGGTTGTGAGAATAAGGCCAATATCTCCAACTCGGTTGTAGATAATGGCTTGTAGGGCTGCTGTGTTTGCGTCTGATCGTGCCTCCCATCATCCGATTAATAAGAAAGATATAATCCCTACACCTTCTCAGCCGATAAATAGTTGATATATATTGTTTGCTGTGATAATAACTATTATTATAATTAGGAAGATAATTAAGTATTTAATGAATTTATTAATGTTTGGATCAGAGGACATGTATCAGATAGAAAATTCGGTGATGGATCATGTGATGAACAGGGCTACGGGGATGAAGGTTAAAGATAGTGTGTCGAGGGTAATGGAAATGTTAATGTTTTCTGTTGGAGTAGTGATTAGAGATAGTAATGTTATAGTTAACTCACTTTCATTATTAAGTAGTGTGTTAAGAGGGATTATGCTAATTATAAATGTTAGTATTAGGGTATATTTAATATTATTGAGATTGTGTTTATATAAAGGGTAAATTGTAGAAATAGTCAGGGAAAAAAAAATAGTTAAAATAATGGTTGGTGAGGTTGAGTTCATATTCTACCACTTGGATTTGCACCAAGAGTTTTGGCGCCTAAGGCCAGTGGAGAACTTTTCTCCTTTGATAGAAAAGAGGGCTGGTGTGTTGCCAGAATGAAGAGTTAGCAGGTCTTCTATACCTCTCGGTGTGTGAGGATGTCTATTTTCAGGGTCACAACTTGATATTTTTTTTAAATTACACACACTCTAATAACTAGTTCTGGTTTTATAGAGATTATTATTAGTGGAACAATATGGAGGATTATTAATAGGTGTTCTCGGGTATGTGTTGGCTCTGTTTGGTTATTAAGTAGGGGGTATCCTGTTTGTGTTGATAAAAATATGTGTAGGGAATAGGAGGCGGTAATTAGTATTGATAGGCCTAGTAAGATGATAGTTGTTGGGCATCAGTTGAATAAGGTGGATATGATTAATAGTTCACTTGTAAAGTTTATGGTGGGAGGGGTGGCAATATTTATTAGATTGGTCAGTAGTCATCAGGTTGTAGCTATAGGGAGAATGTTGTGGAATCCTCGTGTTAGGATTAGGATTCGTGTATGTGTACGTTCGTAGGTTGTGTTGGCTAGACAGAATAGTGCTGAGGATGTGAAGCCGTGGGCAATTATTAGAGCTATGGCTCCCGAGAGGCCTCATGGTGTTTGAATAATGATCGCAGCCACTACTAAACCTATGTGGCTGATAGAGGAGTAGGCGATTAGTGATTTTAGGTCTGTTTGTTGTAGGCATGTGAGGTTAGCTAGGATGGCTCCTCAGAGAGCAAGTACAAGAAATGGTAAGAACGTGTCTGTTTTTGTTGTAGGTATAATTTGTATTATTCGAATAATGCCGTATCCCCCTAGTTTTAGGAGAATTGCTGCTAGAACTATGGAGCCAGCAATGGGAGCTTCTACATGGGCTTTTGGAAGTCATAGATGAAGCCCGTAGATGGGTATTTTTGATAGGAATGCGGTTAGACAGGCTATTCATAGTATAAGGTTTACCCATTGGTTTGTGGGGTGTAATAGTTGAAGGAATAGGGTTGGGGTGTTTGTTGAGTTATTAATGAAGATAGTTGCTATAAGTAGGGGTATGGAGGTTGTTAGTGTATATAATATAAAGTATGTTCCTGCAGTTAGTCGTTCTGTATGTTGTCCTCACCGTGTAATGATGATTAGGGTAGGGATTAGGGTGGATTCAAATATAATGTAAATTAGTGTTAGGTTAGAGGCTATAAATGTTATTGAAATAAACAGTTGTAAGAGGGTAAGCGTTGCCAGAAATGTTCGTTGTCGTTGTATTGGTTCTTTGGCTATTGCATATTGACTGGCAATTGTTATTAGTGGTAGAAGTCAGTAGGAAAGTGAGAGAAGGGGTGCTGAGATAGTGTCAAGGTTTAATAGCGTGTTCGATTTAGGTTCTAGGAGGGTTAGGCTTAGTAGTGCTAGTGTGAACATGTAGGAGGTCGTTATTGAGTATAGTATTTTAGGTTTTAGGGTTAGGATTGTTGGAATTAGTATTGCTGTTATAATTAGGATTTTTAGCATTATAAAAGGCTAAGATTTTTTAGGAAGTCATTTCCGTGGGTTCGAGTGATTGCGACAACTAGGCTAAGGCCTACTGCTGCTCCGCAAACAGAGATAGTGAGTAGAATAATGGGTATTGGGGTTTGTGATAAAGCTATTGAGGTTGAGGTGTATACAACTAATAGTATAAATAGAAGGAGCATTATTGTTTCGATACATATAAGTGCTAGTATAAGGTGTTTCTGTTGTATAGATAGACTAAGGATAGTGGTTATAAAGGCTATGGCCGTGATAGTTTTGATTAGTTCCATTATTGGGGCTTAGTAGTTAAGTTTTTTTGAGTCGAAATCAAATGTCTGATTAGACTACCCCAACACTCTGTTCATTCTAGTCCGCCTTGAAGTCATTCATATACGAGGCCCAGGGTCAGGGTAATTAAAAGAATAGTGGTTATAGTTATGGTTGTGGTTGTTGGGTTTGTGTTAGTGCTTCAGGAGATTGGTAGGAGTAGAATAATTTCTAGGTCGAATAAAATAAATAAGATTGCGACTAGGAAGAATTGGATGGAGATTGGAGATCGTGCATTTCCTAGTGGGTCGAATCCGCATTCGTATGGGGAGAGCTTGTTAATATCTGGTTTTGTTGGTATCAGGGTATTAATAATATATAGGAGGGTTGCCGTTGCTATGGATATGATGATGAGTAATGTGAGGCTAATTATTTCTTCCCGGTGGGGTCTTTATGCTTGGAAGGCATTTGTACTTGTATACTAAAGAAATACGAGCCCCATCAGTATACTGAGACATATAGGAATAGTCAGACGATATCTACGAAGTGTCAGTATCAGATTGCGGCTTCATATCCAAAGTGATGAGTTGTTGTAAAGTGAAATTGAATAAGGCGTATTAGGCAGACTAGTAGGAAAGAGGTCCCAATTATTACGTGGAGACCGTGGAATCCTGTAGCTACAAAAAATAATGATCCGTACACACTGTCTGAGATAGTAAAAGGTGTTTCTATATACTCTGATACTTGTAGGGCTGTGAAATAGACCCCCAGTATAATGGTGATTATTAGTGCATATGTGGCTTCTTTTTTACTTCCTTTTATTATAGTATGGTGTGATCATGTGATGGTTGCTCCGGATGAAAGTAGGACTGCAGTATTTAGTAGTGGCACGTCTATTGGGTTTAGTGGGTTGATTCCGGTTGGGGGTCATTCTGCGCCAAGTTCTGGTGTAGGGACGAGGCTGACATGGTATAAGGTTCAAAAGAAACCTAAGAAGAAGAATACCTCTGATGTGATGAATAGGATTATTCCGTATCGTATGTTTTTTTGTACACCTAAGGTGTGATGTCCTTGGTAGGTGCCTTCTCGGATGACATCTCGCCACCATTGGATAAGGGTGAGTGTGAGGGTTAGAAGTCCTAATTTTAGTACTAGTGTTGAGGCCGTGTGAAATCATAGGGCTAATCCTGAAGCTAATAGCAGTGAGCCTACCGCTCCGGTTAAAGGTCATGGGCTTGGGTCAACTATATGATATTGGTGTAGTTGGTGGGTCATTATGTGTTTTCTTGTAGGTAGAGGATGACTAGAAGAACAAAAACGTAGGCTTGGATGCAGGCTACTGCTAATTCTAAGAGTGTTAGTAGAAATAGTAGGACTAGTATTGTTGAACTAATGGGGGTATAGGTACTGATAAGGTTAATAGTAGCGGAGCTTACTATTGTTATAAGGAGGTGGCCTGCGGTGATGTTGGCTGTAAGTCGTACTCCTAGTGCAATAGGTCGTATTAGTAGGCTAATTGTTTCAATTAGGATTATGAATGGGATTAGAGGGGTGGGGGAGCCTTCGGGAAGGAGGTGAGCTAGTGTTAGGGATAGTTTATCTTTAAATCCGGCGATGACGGTAGCTAGTCATAGTGGGATGGCTAGAGCTATGTTTATTGATAGTTGAGAGGTTGGTGTGAAGGTGTATGGTAGTAGGCTGAGCAGATTGGATAATAGAATAATGATAATCAGGCTTGCTAGTAGATTAGATCATTTTTGTCCTTTTAAGGTAAGTTGATTTGTTATATTTAGTATAAATGTTTTTAGAAATAAGGAGGTAACAGTTGTTATACGGTTTCCTAGGAGTTTAGGTTTAGAGTAGACTAAGAAAATTGGAATTAGTATGGATAGGGGTGCTGTGGGGATGAGAATAAGTTCTGGGCTTGTAAATTGCTGGAATATGTTTATGTTCATGGTGTGGGTAATGTTGTCGGTTTAATTTTGGGCAGGGGTTGTTTTTTTGGCTTAGCAGTTAGTGTAAGGGTTTTAATTTTTAGTGTTATTAGGACAATGGTTAATCAGACTCATAAATAAACTAAAAAGATGTATACAATGTCTAGTTGAGGCATTCACTAAGGAAACGATCTTCTTCTTCAACTTAAAAGGCTGATGCTATATAAGCTTCTTAATGACTGCCCGGAGGTTAATCATTGTTCGAAGTGGTATAGGGGGATAGCTTCTGCTGCAATAGGTATAAAGCTGTGGTTGGCGCCACAGATTTCTGAGCACTGACCGAAAAATACGCCTGTTCGGGATGTTGCTAGTGGGATTTGGTTTAATCGTCCTGGTACGGCATCTACTTTAACGCCTAGGGAGGGGATTGCTCATGAGTGAAGAACATCTTCTGCGGTTACTACGATTCGTGTTTGTAGACCTGCCGGTATTACTATACGATGATCAACTTCAAGTAGGCGGGGTGAGCCTTTAGGGAGATCGTGTGTTTGAAGCATGTAAGAGTCATATGAGATGTGGGTTTCATCTGAGTACTCGTAGTTTCAGTACCACTGATGGCCGGTAGTTTTGATTGTGAGGTATGGGTCAAACACTTCTTCTATTAAGTATAGTGATCGAACTGATGGTAGGGCTGTTAGGATGAGAATTATGATTGGAGCGGCTGTTCATGCGGCCTCTAGTTGTTCTACTTCTTCTGATGGATCGTTGTGGGTCAGAGCTGTTGCAGTTGCAGTAATAGTGAATATCAGGATTACTAGTGTTATGAGGCATGTAAGAAGAAGGACGTGATCATGTAGGAATAGTACTTCTTCTATTGTGGGGCCTATGGCTTCTTGTAGTGATAGTTGGGTTGCGTGGGGCATTGAGAATCACAGGCGTGTGACTTGACTATGACAAAGTCATGTAATGTGTTTACTAGATTCTCGGGAGGAAAGCATAAGCGTGCAATTAACTTGAAATTAATAGGTGGCAGTTAAATTCTGTCTCTTCTCGGGTCAGGGTCATTGTATATATGAGATATATTCTCGGATTGGAGCATATGTGTTATTAGGTATAAAAGTAGGTTCTGTGTGAGTGTGGTGTGGTGGTGGTGTCCCATATAGTCATTCAATGTGGGTTTTTTTTCCCAGGTGGGGTGAAGGTTTACGTTTATATGTTAATGCTTCTCAGACAATAAACAAGGATATAAGAACTGCGACTATAGAGACTGTTGAGCCAATTGATGAGATAGTGTTTCATAGGGTGAAGGCGTCTGGGAAATCTGAGTATCGTCGTGGTATGCCAGACAGTCCTAAAAAGTGTTGTGGGAAGAATGTTATATTGACACCTAAAAATATAACTCAGAATTGAGTTTTAGTCAGGGTTTGATTAAGGGAGTATCCTGTGAATAGTGGGAATCAGTGGGTGAGGCCGCCCATAATGGCGAATACCGCTCCCATAGATAACACATAGTGAAAGTGTGCTACGACATAGTAAGTATCGTGAAGGACAATGTCTAGGGATGAGTTTGCTAGGATAATTCCGGTTATCCCTCCTACAGTGAATAGGAAGATAAAACCAAGGGCTCAGTAAATTGGAGTTTGTCATTTAATATGTCCTCCAGTGAGGGTGGCTAGTCAGCCAAATACTTTGATTCCTGTTGGGACTGCAATAATTATTGTGGCTGCTGTAAAGTAGGCACGGCTGTCAATATCTAAGCCAACAGTGAATATGTGGTGGGCTCAAACTACAAAGCCTAGAATTGCAATGGATATTATAGCTCAAATTATGCTGGTATACCCGAATGTGTTCTTTTTTCCTGTATAGAAGGTGATAATGCTAGAAATAATGCCGAATCCGGGCAGGATTAAGATGTAGACTTCTGGGTGGCCAAAGAATCAAAACAGATGTTGAAACAGGACCGGGTCTCCGCCTCCACAGGGGTCGAAGAAGGTTGTATTTAAGTTTCGATCTGTCAGGAGTATGGTGATTGCTGCTGCTAGCACTGGTAGTGCTAGGAGTAATATAATTGCAGTGATTATAACTGATCAGACAAAAAGGGGAATATTGAATATTGGTATTGATTTAGGTTTTATGTTGACACATGTGGTAATGAAGTTGATTGCTCCAAGGATGGATGATGCTCCAGCTAGGTGTAGAGAGAAGATGGCTAGGTCTACTGATGGGCCTGAGTGTACCAGGTTCCCCGAAAGGGGGGGGTAAACAGTTCAGCCGGTCCCTGCGCCTGCTTCTACGTAAGATGAAGATAGGAGTAGGAGTAATGCTGGGGGAAGAAGTCAAAAACTTATGTTGTTTATCCGGGGGAAAGCCATGTCTGGGGTTCCAATTATTAGAGGAATTAGTCAGTTTCCGAACCCGCCGATTATAATGGGTATGACTATAAAGAAGATTATGATAAATGCGTGAGCGGTTACTAGAACATTAAAGATTTGGTCGCTGCCGAATAGGGATCCGGGTTGAGTTAGTTCTATACGTATTAGGATGCTTAGGCAGGCTCCGGTTAGACCAGCTCAAGCCCCGAATATGAGGTATAGGGTCCCGATATCTTTGTGATTTGTTGAAAATAGTCAACGGGTAATGTACACAGGTAGTATGGCTGATTTATAGCGGTAAACTGTAAATTTACACATAGGTAATACCTTGCTACCAAGCTCCGAGGTGTCATCATGTCAGACTGCAAATCTGAAGTCGGCCCTTTGCCCGGGGCTTCTCCGTTTTTTCCCCCCCCCAAAAACGGAGAAGGTAGGTTAAAGTCCGTTGGTTTGGACGGCTAACTGTTAATTAGTTTTTTGTAGGATCAAGGCCTGCTGACCTAGGGAGCTTTAGTTTAGTTAAAATGCCTGTGTTGCAATCAGGGGATGTGGTGATGCTGCAAGCTCTGCAGAAACTAAAGTAGTGCTTTATTTGGGGCTTTGAAGGCCTCTAGTTTGAATATAACTTAAGTTTCTATATGTTGGGTGATAGGGGTAATAGTAAAATTATTATGGTTGCTAGTATGGTTGAGAATAGTGGGGGTTTCTTAAGCGTTATTCGTCATTTTATTTGTGAAGTGGAGGTATGGGGTGGTATTGTTATGGTTAGTATGTAGGTAAGTCGTATGTAAACATATAGGCCGGGTAGGGAGGATATAGCTATGAGGGTAGCTTCTGTAGTTAGGTTAAGAGTGGTTATTTTATTTAGAATGAGTCATTTTGGTATAAAACCTGTAAGGGGTGGTAGGCCGGTAAGTGATAGAATAGTTACCAGTAAGATTAATGTTAGGTGGGGGGAGGTGGTTCATATAGTTCCTATGTCTTTAATGGTTGTTGTTGATGATGTGTTGAGGATGATAAAGATTGGGATGGTTGTTATTGTGTAGATTAAGAAGGTTAGAGCAGAGATATTTGGTGCTAGTGTAATAGTCGCAAGAATTCACCCCGTGTGGGTGATCGATGAAAAGGCCATTAGTTTTCGAATTTGGGTTTGATTAAGTCCTCCTAGTCCGCCAACTAGAATTGATAGAATTGCTGAAGAGTTCAGAATTGTTAGGTTGGTGTTATTGTGGCTAATTATGAGGATAGTGAGGGGGGCAATTTTCTGTCAGGTTAGGATTGTTAGGGTTGTTAGTATTGTGGCGCCTTGTGCTACTTCTGGGAGTCAAAAGTGGAATGGTGCTGCGGCTATTTTTATTATTAGTGCTAATGTGATGATTTTCATAGTTATAGTTTCTGTTGTAAGGGAAATTTCTCAGTTTGAGGTATTCAGTGCATTTATAGTTGTTGCGAATAGGATAGTTGTGGAGGCCAGAGTCTGTGTTAGAAAGTACTTTGTTGTTGCTTCTGTTGCTCGGGGATGATGTGGTTTCGAGATTATTGGTATTATGGATAATGTATTAATTTCTATACAGGCCCAGGCTATTAGTCAGTGTGATGTTGTGGTGATTAGGATGGTGCTTATGGTAATGCTAGTTGTGATGGTTATTAGGGATATTGGATTAATTAGTAAAGGCCTGTGGGCGTTTTCGGGGTATGGGCCCGATAGCTTAATTTAGCTGACTTTACTTAGAAAGTATTATAGGGTAGTATTGGAAGTTTTGGACTTCTAGGCCCAAGTTCGAATCTTGGCTTTCTAGTATTAAGGAGATGATTTGAACATCTGTGTTGAGGTTTTAAGCCTTTTGCATAGCCGTACTTTGCTACCATAATGTATGGAAATTCCGGAGAGGGTTGAAAATAAAGTCATAAACGGCTGTGTTTGATTTGGGGCAAAATGCATTTGAAAATCGAGATTTCAGAAAAAAAAGTAATTTTTTGGTAAGTCAAAAGTTTATCCGTATTTTTTATAATATTCTCTTTTACGTTAAAAAAAAATATTAAATGGTTTTAAAAAAAATAACTTCTTATAGGATTTCGGGTTTGTAATTTTAGTATAGAAAAGTGGTATTGATTTTGGTGAAAATTAAAAAAACAGGTAAAAAAAATGAGGGAACAACGGGATTTCTTTAGTAAAAAATAATGGAATTTTCTGCATTACAAAATAATATGTCTAACAAGCATTAAGGAATGTATCCATATAGGGAAGATGCTAGACCAAGAATATAGCTCCACCTGGACTAAGGACCTACCCCGGAGAGGGGTGACGGTAACGGGCATATATGGGTGTCAGGTGAAAGGTACCTTAAAAAAAGCCAACCAGGGGTGGAACAGGCATACGTGATAAGAACATGAGGTGAAATGTACCAATATAAAGGGTGCGACCAAAGGCCTTGGAAAGAGCAAGTAAGGCGGGGTGGTTCCGGACCATTGAGATGCCCTTGAAGGTGTAACCAGCGGCCTTGGAAAGGACATAAACGGGAGGAGTTACAGGATATGGACGTGAAAAGCGGGACTGTATGCCTGAGGTGAAAGGATAGAGGATTTCACGGGAAGGGTTAAATCATGGGACACCGGTTTGATATGGATAGCCATGGTTACTAATAATAGACAACCTCTGTTAAATGGAACGACCAGGAAATGAGATGGAGAATAATATGTTAATGAGCCAGTTTTATATATAAATAATTAAAGTCATATTCTAGTTTATTAGGCGTGAGGCAAAACGATTAATGTATTATTATACATAGCGATATGAGGGCCATATATGTAAAGAGTACATATATAGGCCGATTTTGGGATTAAATTTATGGGGGGGGTAGGGGGGGGGTCCTAGGAGAGTTATTTTTTATGGTTTTATTCAGAGAGTAGTTTAAATAGTAAAATACTGGCTTTGGGGGCCAGTGATGGTGTTCCCTCTTTGATTAATGGGAAGTGGGGTTTATGGTTCCCGTATCTACTCTATCAAGGTAGTCCTTATCTTCAGGCACACTTCCACTGTGGGGGGATTCCGCAGAATGCTGTTGTTGTAAATATGTTAAGTAGACATATGGCTAGGGTAAGGGGTAGATATTGTTTTCATAGAAGGTGTATAAGTTGATCATATCGGAATCGGGGGTAGGAAGCACGAATTCATAGGAATAGAATTGTTAGGGTTATTGTTTTTGTTATTAGGTTCGTTGTGAATAGTTCTGGGTTAGTAATTCCTGGGTTTATAAATATTATGACGGAGAGAGTGTTTATTAGTAGAATATTAGTGTATTCAGCTAGGAAAAGGAGGGCAAATGGTCCGGCTGAAAATTCTAGGTTGAACCCGGAGACTAGTTCTGATTCTCCCTCTGTGAGGTCGAAAGGAGATCGGTTGGTTTCTGCTAAGGTAGAGGTAAACCATATTATAGCTAGTGGTCAAGATGCAAAGAGGAGTCAGGAATGTTCTTGTACTTCTGTAAAGGAGGATAGGGAGTAGCCTCCTGAAATAGTGGCTAGGGAGATGATAATTAGTCCTAGTGTTACTTCATAGGAGATAATTTGGGCAACTGCCCGTATTGCCCCCATAAGGGGGTATTTTGAGTTTGAGGATCAGCCGGATCATAGGATAGTATATGTGAATATGCCCGATATGGCTATGATGAATAATAGGCCGAGGTTTATGTTGGTTAGTGCGTTGGGTATTGGGATTGGTGCTCATGAGATTATGGATAGTGAAAGTGCTATGATTGGGGATAGTGTGAAGAGGATTGGTGATGAAAGGGTGGGTTTCGTAGTTTCTTTAATAATTAGTTTTAGGCCATCTGCAATGGGTTGTAGTAGTCCAAGGGGACCTACTAAGTTGGGGCCTTTTCGGAGTTGTATATATCCTAGTAGTTTTCGTTCTAGTAGGGTAAGAAATGCAACTGCGATGAGGATTGGTAGGATGTATAGTAGGGGGTTTATGATGTTGAGTAGAATTGAAATTATTAAGGTGTGGTAATCCTTAATTAACCTTATCTAGGTTGGGGGGGGGGTTCGTTATTAATGGTAATATTTTATGGTTAAAGCGTGTATGTAATATTGGCTTTGCTGTACCGGTCCTTTCGTACTAGGTGAAGCACTTCATAGATAGAAACCGACCTGGATTGCTCCGGTCTGAACTCAGATCACGTAGGACTGTTAATCGTTGAACAAACGAACCTTTAGTAACGGATGCATTACTGGGATGTCCTGATCCAACATCGAGGTCGTAAACCTTCTTTTTGATATGGGCTCTTAAAGAAGATAGCGCTGTTATCCCTGGAGTAACTTATTTCAATTATCAGCTATGCTGGGTCTAATGTAGGCTTGTTTGCCTCTTTTTATGAATAGTCATATGTTGGAAGTTCTTTTTTATTCCAAGGTCGCCCCAACCGAAAGTAATCATTATTAGATTTAATGGGTTTGTTAAAGCTTCACAGGGTCTTCTGGTCTTATGTTAATATTCTAGCTTTTGTACTAGAAGATCAGTTTTATTGATTTGTTATAAGAGACAGTTGGGTTCTCATTTTGCCTTTCATACAGGTCTACAATTAATAGACAAATGATTATGCTACCTTTGCACGGTTAGGATACCGCGGCCGTTTAATACTCACTGGGCAGGCGTCGCCTTTAATACTTGTTTTAGCTAAAGGTTATGTTTTTGTTAAACAGTTGGAGCCCTTGGTTGCCGAGTTCCTTTTATAACGATTAATCTTTCTTTTTAACGCTCCTGTGTTGGGTTTACAGTTGGTTTGAGGGTGTGCATAGGTTTGTTTGTCCTTTTGTGGTCTGTTAATTGCTAGTAGTTTTTCTATTTCTAGGGAAGGGGTGCGTAAAAGAGATGGATTCTTATTATTAGTTTTAGCATAATGATATCTACTTATGTAGATTCACCCTAAGTTAATTTGAAGTTTTCAGTTGGTGTTGGGATTATTTAGGTCAATTCTTTGACGATATTTTTTTGGGTGGCTGCTTGAGGGCCTACTGGTTAAGGTATATGTGGTTTTCTTGCAAATTCGGGTTGTATCCCGGTCAATAGAGCTGTACCTCTATTGATTAACTTTAGATGGTTAATAAGTTAAATGTTCGTTCTAAAGTAGAACTTAGATTCTATTTCGGGTAGCCAGCTATCTCCGAGTTCGGTAGGCGTTTCACCTCTATTTTTAAGTCTTCCCACTATTTTGCTACATAGAAGGGTACGTCCGTTAGACTGCTTGAAAATAGCTCACTCGGTTTCGGGGTAAAGGGCTATGACTCTTCTTGTCCTTATATTCTTGCTAAACCATGATGCAAAAGGTACAAGGGTTAATCTTTGCTGTTTGTTGCTTGTACTGTTCCCTTGCGGTACTTTATTGTGACTTATAACTGTTCGATCGTAACTACTGGGTGAGGCAAATGATTTGTTTGTTTGGTAGTGTATGCTTGTGTTTTGTTGTTTAGTCAGCTCAAAAAGATTAGTGTTAATGTCGTTCGAGTGTAGGTCGAGTGCTTTGTGTAAGCTACTTTTTGTTTCTAGGTACACTTTCCAGTACACCTACCATGTTACGACTTGCCCTGGTTAGTTTGTTGGGTTAGTTTATTGATGCTTAATATTGTGGTGGCAGGGGTGACGGGCGGTGTGTGCGCACTTCATTGCGTTATTTTCAGTTAGGTATTCTATTCTTATCTTACTGCTAAATCCGTCTTCGAACACTAATTTCATAGTGTTGTTCGTATCTCTGTTAGAGAATGTAGCCCATCTTAGCCTCTTCATAGGTTACACCTCGACCTGTCGTTTTAGTGTGTTACTATTTGGCTCACTTTATTTCTTTTACAAGGTAAGCTGGCGACGGCGGTATATAGACTGTAGGGCAAGAAGTGGTTGGGTTAATCGTGGGTTATCGGTTATTAGACAGGCTCCTCTAGGTCGGGGTGAAGTACCGTCAAGTCTTTTAAGTTTTAAGTATTACTCGTAGTTGTTTGGCGAACAATTTGTAGTTTAATTGTGTGTTATGGCTAGGCATAGTAGGGTATCTAATCTTAGTTTGAGTCCTAGCTTTTATGAGTCAAAGTTGTGTAGTGCTAGGGGGAAGGTTTGATGTGACTTATGGCTTTTTACAGCCCAGTGTAGTCTTTACCCTAGTTTAGATAACTTAATTTTAGTCATTTTTACGCCGTTAATATTATCTTGGGTCTATCGTGTAACCGCGGTCGCTGGCACGAGATTAACCGGCCCTGTATCCATTTTGCTTGGTCAAGTTTTCACTTATGGCCTAATGTTAATTACTGCTGTTACCCGTGGGGGTGTGGCTGTTGCTTGGCGTTGTGGTAAGTGACTGATGCCGGCTATAGGTTGTATGGCTATTTCACCGTTGTGGTGAGGCTTGCATGTATAAACAAATGGTTTTAGGTAATATAAGGTTTAAGACCAAGACCTTTGTTGTAGGGTTGTACCATCTTAGCATTTTCAGTGCTATGCTTTAAGTTTAAGCTACAGGCAAC